TGAGCAATAGCTAAAGTAGCTCCTAATAATACAGTGATTATGCCTATTAACGAGATTAAATTCATTATATGGGGTATAACCAAGAAAAGAGGGAGAAGGCGAGCTACAAGAAAAATCCCCGCTGCTACCATAGTAGCAGCGTGTATAAGAGCCGAAATAGGAGTGGGTCCCTCCATAGCATCGGGTAACCACACATGAAGGGGAAATTGTGCAGATTTAGCAACCGCACCAGCAAATAATAAAGCAGCACACAAAGTAACAAAGGAAAAATTGACTTCATTATTATAAATCAAATTATTGAGTATTTCGAATAAATCCCGAAATTCAAAACTACCTGTTATCCAATAAAAACCTAAAATTCCTAATAATAAACCAAAATCCCCTACACGATTAGTTACAAATGCTTTTTGACAAGCATTTGCCGCAAGAGGTCGCGTAAACCAAAACCCTATTAATAGATAGGAACACATTCCAACCAATTCCCAAAAAAAATAAATTTGTATCAAATTTGAACTAGTAACTAATCCTAACATGGAAGTACTGAAAAAACTCATATAAGCAAAAAACCTCAAGTATCCTTGATCGTGAGCCATATAATTATCACTATAAAGAAGAACCATGATTCCAACAGTAGTGATTAACATTGACATAATAGAAGTAAGTGGATCGATCAAGCAGCCGAATTCTAAAGAAAAATCATTATCGAGTGTCCAAGACCATACATATTGGTGGATAGAACTGCTATTTATTTGTTGAATAGACAGATTAGTTGAAAAAATCATGACTATACTTAACAATAAAATACTTGGAAAAGCCCACACACGACGAAGATTTTTTGTTGCTGTCGGAAAAAGAAGAAGTCCCACTCCTATTAACATAGGAACTGGAAGTGGAACGAAAGGCAAAATCCACCCATATTGATATGTCTGTTGCATAAAAAAAATTTAAATTCATAATTAATTCTTTCCGATTTATCGGACCTTACTTCTTTTGAAAGGAGTCAATAAAAAAATGAAAAAATGCACTAACTTAAATATAAAAAAATAGAATTTTTTATTTATTCTTTTTCTTTCTAAATTTCTTCTAAATATTGAAAATATTCAAATCAAGAAGTTACAATTGGTCAAATCATACGAAAGACAAAGACTAATAATGAGTCTCCTTCCAATTTGGAAATTAAAGTCAAATTTCGACAAGTTACTAACAATATTCTAAAAATTCTTCTTGTTTTTTATTTTTTTTTAGAAAAGCGCAGATTTTATTTAACAATAGATGTCTTTCACATCCAGTTATACCAACAAGCAATCTCTTAATTTTTATTTAAATGGCAGTTCCGAAAAAACGTACTTCTGGGTCAAAAAAGCGTATTCGTAAAAATTTTTGGAAAAGGAAAGGCTGTTGGGCGGCGTTAAAGGCGTTTTCTTTAGGAAAATCTCTTTCTACCGGGACTTCAAAAAGTTTTTTTATGCAACAAACAAATAAAATAAAAAAATAAGTTATTAAGAAATAAAGCGGAACACCCTAGAAAAATCTAAATCGCCCTGACTAAAAAATTGAACCCTTCCGCTTCAAAAATCAAATTCCCCAATTCCATTTCCTGTTGAATTAATCAATAGGAAATGGAATTCTTCTGTTTACTTTGACTGAATTCAAACAAAGTGTGTTTTTTTGTCAAAAAACACAAGATACTCGATTTTCTTTTTAATACAACTTTCTTACTTTTGGATTTTCTATAAATTCTTATATAGAGCCCATATTTCTCTCGTCATCAATTCACGCAAAAACACTTAGTGAAAATATTCTGGATCAATATGTGTGAATTTTGAATAATCTAAAATAGGTTATTTTTTGTTCATTGATATTGATAAAGTGGATTTTTTGGTTGCATTTTTCTAAATGAAAATCAAAAACGGTTAATTTTAAAATTGTTTATTTGGCGGGTAGGTTTTATCCCTTAATTCATAGCAGGACTTTCTGGTTTTACAAGAGTTCAAGTCGAGAAGAGTCAGAGTCTAAAATACACAATAAAACTAAAACCCTAAACTAAAATAATGAACCTTCAAGTACATATTTAAACATATTTTTATTCATCGATTTGAATCTTTCCTAAAAGATATTGCACCCAATTGAATTCTTAATTCTAGACGATTGCTTATTCATAGGCTATTATGAGGTCAAGACAAGCCGCTATGGTGAAATTGGTAGACACGCTGCTCTTAGGAAGCAGTGCTAGAGCATCTCGGTTCGAGTCCGAGTGGCGGCATGCCATCTCCTAAAAAAATAAAATAGATCCTATAATGAATAATGAATTCAATTGCCGATTTCAATTTTATAATTAAGGAACTTTTATATGATATTTTCAACTTTAGAGCATATATTAACTCATATTTCTTTTTCGACTGTTTCAATTCTAATTACAATTCATTTGATAACCTTTTTTGTCGATGAAATCATAAGATTATATGATTCATCCGAAAGGGGCATGAGAATGACCTTTTTGTGTATAACAGGATTATTAATTTCTCGTTGGATTTATTCAAAACATTTTCCACTAAGTGATTTATATGAATCCTTAATCTTTCTTTCGTGGAGTTTTTCCTTTATTTATATAGTTCCGTATTTCAAAAAAAATCAAAACCTTCTAAGCACAATAATAGGTCCAAGTGCTATTTTTTCCCAGGGTTTTGCTACCTCAGGTCTTTTAACTGAAATACACGAATCCACTATATTAGTACCCGCTCTTCAATCCGAGTGGTTAATAATGCACGTAAGTATGATGATATTAGGATATGTAGCCCTTTTATGTGGATCATTATTATCAGTATCACTTCTAGTCATTTCAGTTAGAAAAAATAAAAATTTTTGTTCTACGAGTAATTATTTATTAAATTTAAATGAGTCATTTTTCCTTGGTAAAGTTCAATATATGAATGAAGGAAAAAATATTTTACAAAAAACTTCTTTTTTTTCTCCAAGGAATTATTATAAGTCACAATTGATTCAACAATTGGATTATTGGAGTTATCGAGTTATTAGTCTAGGATTTCTCTTTTTAACGGTAGGAATTCTTTCTGGAGCAGTATGGGCTAACGAAGCATGGGGATCCTATTGGAGTTGGGACCCAAAAGAAACTTGGGCCTTTATTACTTGGATCATATTTGCAATTTATTTACATACTCAAACAAATATAAAATTGAAGGGTAGAAATTCAGCAATTGTAGCCTTTATTGGATTTCTTGTAATTTGGATATGCTATTTTGGAGTAAATCTATTAGGAATAGGGTTACACAGTTATGGTTCATTTACATTAACATCTAATTAAATTCAAAAAGGGGTTCTTTCCACTTACCAATAGGAATAGAAAAGCATACAACGCATATCAGATAAAAACTTTGTGTGAACTATCGAAAGTCCCACGAATCAAAGTCGCGGGACTCTCGATAATTCAAATTCATTTTTTTTTACTTAACACAAGAGAAGAAAAGCCTTCCTTTTGTCATTGTGCAACGAACCTTTTTGTAAATGATAAGATTTTTTTCGTTTTTTTATGAATATTCATAAAAAAAACTATCTATAAAAAGAATTAGATAGGATAACTTCAACCTTTTCAACTGATAGTGAAAGAACAAAATCGGGATACACACCGATACCGAGTACGGGTAAAAAAATAGAAATCGAAAGAAATAACTCTCGCGGCCCAGAATCAAAAAAATAAGAGTTTTGGCCGTTAAATATCTTGTATCCATAGAACATCTGGCGTAACATAGATAATAAATAAATAGGGGTTAATATCATTCCAATTGCCATTACAAAAGTAATTAGGATTTTTGTCATTAAAAGAAATTTTGGACTAGTAATTAGCCCGAAAAAGACTATTAATTCGGCAACAAAACCACTCATACCTGGTAATGCAAGAGAGGCCATCGAAAAGCTACTGAACATCGTGAACGTTTTTGGCATTGGGATAGCTATTCCACCCATTTCGTCAAGATAAAGAAGACGTGTTCTATCATAAGTTGTTCCGGCCAAGAAAAAAAGCGCAGCACCGATAAATCCATGAGATATTATCTGTAAAAGTGCCCCGTTAAGCCCCATATCCGTGATAGAACCAATTCCTATAATTATGAAACCCATATGAGATACAGAGGAATAGGCTATTCTTTTTTTTAAATTCCGTTGACCAAGAGATGTTAAAGCTGCATAGATTATTTGCATTGAGCCCACTATTATCAACCAAGGAGAAAATAGAGAATGAGCATGAGGAAATAATTCCATATTGATCCGAACTAATCCATACGCTCCCATTTTTAATAAGATTCCGGCTAGAAGCATACAAGTACTATAATGCGCTTCTCCGTGGGTATCTGGTAACCATGTATGTAGGGGTATAATTGGTAATTTGACAGCAAAAGCAAGAAAAAATCCAATATAAAATAATATTTCCAAAGCCACAGGATAGGACTGATTAGCCAATATTTCAAAATTGAATGTTGGTTCAGTAGAACTATATAAACCGATGCCCAAAACCCCCATTAAAAGAAAAATAGAACCCCCTGCCGTGTACAAAATAAATTTTGTAGCCGAATACAGACGCTTTTTTCCTCCCCACATGGATACAAGTAGATAAACGGGAATTAATTCTAACTCCCACATGAGAAAAAAAAGTAAAAGATCTCGAGAAGAAAATAATCCTATTTGTCCACTGTACATTGCTAACATCAAGAAATGAAATAATCGAGAATCTCGAGTAACTGGCCAAGCCGCTAAAGTAGCTAAAGTAGTGATGAATCCCGTCAGTAAAACGGGTCCTATAGAGAGTCCATCTATTCCTAATCTCCAATGAAAATCCAAAAAACGGATCCATTTATAATCCTCCATTAGTTGGATTAATGGGTCGTCTGATTGAAAATGATAGCAGAATGCATAAGTCGTTAGAAGAAGTTCTAAGATACACATACATATAGTATACCAACGGATTACTCTATTTCCCCTATGTGGAAGAAAAAAAATGAAGCAACCCGTAAATATTGGCAAAACTGCAATTATTGTTAAACAAGGAAAATGGTTCGTGGTAAAGACAAGATACGCTTGGGCCAGAAAAACCCGTGCTCAATTTAATTTGATTTTGAGCACGGATTTTGTCGGTAAAAAAAGAAAATGGATTCAAGTAGAGTTTTAGTTTTATGGAATGTATCAATAAGCTAGACCCATACTGCGGGTTGTTTCATGCCATAAATAAACCCGAACACTCAAAAAATCCGTTGGACAGGCGGATTCACACCTCTTACAACCAACACAGTCTTCGGTCCTTGGGGCAGAAGCGATTTGTTTAGCTTTACATCCATCCCAAGGTATCATTTCTAATACATCGGTGGGGCACGCCCGGACACATTGGGTACATCCTATACATGTATCATAAATCTTTACTGAATGTGACATTGAATCTATACATTTTGAACGTCATGAATTTTCGATCTAGTAAACTAATTTATAAATGAATCCTATAGTTAGATACCAGACGAATCAATGAGTGATCATAATCAATTTACTTCCGAATTGATTTATGAAAAAGAGCCAAAATACTTTGATTTCTTGTGTTTTTGCAACCACGATCATACCTTACCCGTATTAAATCTATTAATTTGAATCTTTTTTCAAAATATTCAAATTTCCACGGATACAATGAATACTATTTATTCAACAAGTTTGATTGGTTAATACGAGTGGATTTTCTGTTACGATAAATTGATGAAACAATAGCCAGTCCAATAGCTGCTTCAGCGGCTGCAATAGTTATAACAAAAATTGAAAAAATGTCTCCTCTTAATTGACGATTATCGAAAATATCAGAAAATGTTACAAAATTGATATTAACTGAATTTAATATAAGTTCAAGACACATAAGAGCTCTAACCATATTTCGACTTGTGATCAATCCATAGATACCAACAGAAAATAAATAGGCACTCAAAACAAGTATATGTTCGAGCATCATTAATGAACTCCTTATTAATATAAATATAAATTTTGATTCGTTTTAATCTGAACAATAATTCAATAGATTCGATTCTAACAAATATGAAACAGGGAAATAGATTGGTAATAGATCCATATAAACCAAAGACTTTCTATTCTATATTTTGAAACAATAATTCAAATTAACGAATTATATCTTTTATGTTTGTGTTAATTCTATTTGAATTACTCGTTTTAAAGATTTCTTATTGACGAGCTATAGAAATAGCACCTATTAAAGCGACTAAAAGGATTATTGAAATGAGTTCAAATGGAAGAAAAAAATCCGTTACTAAATGAATTCCAATTTGTTGACTATTACTTATCAAATCTTGTTCTAAAATCTGATTTGATTTTGTAGTCCAAATGATCCCATACCAGGCCGTATCTGGAATAGTAGTAATTAGTGAAATAAAAAGACTTGTACAAACCATTGAAGTAACTCCATCCCCAACGGTCCAAAGATGAAAATCTTTGTAATATTCTGAACCATTCATAAACATCACCGCAAAAATGATTAAAACATTAATAGCTCCTACATAAATAAGGAGCTGCGCAGCAGCTACAAAATAAGAGTTTGATAGAATATAGAATAAGGAAATACAAAAAAGAACCAATCCCAACGAAAAGGCCGAATATATTGGATTCGGAAGTAATACTACTGCCAGACTTCCTAATATAAGACCCGGTCCTAGAAAGACTAAAAGAAAATCATGTATCGGTCCAGGTAAATCCATTTGATTTTATTCAAAAAATCGAAATATTTCATGTCGTTGTTGACCTGACCAGGGAAAAATAAATTATCCTATTTTTAAGATAATTTCTTAATTGAATTAAATTTGAATGGGGATGATTTGGATTGATGTAAATACAGGACTACTTTTATTTATTCTCGAAAGCAAAGCTTAAAACTTAATTTTTATATTATTAAATTATTCGAATAGAAATTTATTTTAAAGAAAAATCAAGCCACAACCCTCACAAACCAACTGTTCTTTTGTATTGACCACGCAAAAACCTCATTCCTTTAATTCCAAAAGCTATTTTTTTTTTTATTGGAAATGTTTTGTGAATCGAGAGTTTTATACATTGCTTAGTTGAGGTAAATTCGAAGAAATTGTTCGAATTGTGTAATCTTCAATTATTGATACCGGTAACCGACCTAAAGCAATTTGATTATAATTCAATTCATGACGATTATAAGTAGAAAGCTCATATTCTTCAGACATTGATAAACAATTTGTTGGACAATACTCAACACAATTACCACAAAATATACAAATTCCGAAATCAATACTGTAATTAAGTAATCGTTTCTTTCGAATATCTGTTTGCAATTTCCAATCTACAACGGGTAGATCTATAGGACATACACGAACACATACTTCACAAGCAATGCATTTATCAAATTCAAAGTGGATTCGGCCTCGGAAACGTTCTGATGTAATCAACTTTTCGTAGGGGTATTGAATAGTTACAGGTAAACGATTCGCGTGTGACAAGGTAATCATGAAACCTTGACCAATGTACCTGGCAGCTCGTATTGTTTGTTGACCAGAATTCAAGAACCGAGTTAGCATAGGGAACATATCTGAATATCTATAAATAATTTTACTCGTTTCTTTCTCTTGTTTGAGACAAGTTTATGAAGAATAGAATATTCTATTCCTTTACAGTGAAAGGAGTTGGAAGGAAGTTGTTAATAATAGATTACCTAAAGAAATAGGTAAAAGAAATTTCCATCCAAGATTTAATAGTTGATCCATTCTTAGTCTTGGTAAAGTCCATCTTGTTGCAATAGAAATGAACAAGAATAAATAAGTTTTAGCCAGTGTAATAAAGATACCGATTATTGTTCCAAAAACTTTCCCTCTTTTATTTATGTCAAATAACTCAGGACAAAATAGGTTTGGAATAGAAAGATTCCAACCCCCCAAGTAAAGAACTGTTACAAATAACGAAGAAACTAGTAGATTTAGATACGAAGCAACATAAAATAAGCCGAATTTTATACCTGAATATTCGGTTTGATAACCAGCTACTAATTCTTCTTCTGCTTCTGGTAAATCAAAAGGCAATCTCTCACACTCGGCTAGAGAAGAAATTAGAAAAATGAGAAACCCTATAGGTTGACGCCACAAATTCCATCCCCAAAAACCATACTTTGATTGTGTTTCAACTATATCAACTGTACTTAAACTGTTAGATAATCATAGTCGACAATAACATCACTGTTCCCATCGCTATTACAGAACCGTACATGAGATTTTCACCTCATACGGCTCCTCATAGGTCACAAATCAATCTAAGAACCTTTCAACTTTATTTATCTTGATGTGGTTGTTGATGTGTTTGTAAGATCGATAGAGAATCAAACTCTTATCCTAAGGCCTAGAATTAGACCAATGGAATTCTGTCTGCTAGATTTATAAAAAAAAGTGCTTCTGAATTGATCTCATTTTTTTTTTAATTTTCTTTGTTGATTAAAAACTTTATCTTTGAATGAAAAAATTACTTTTTAGAGGAATATCACATAGATATTTCAACCTATCATTTTCTCATTTTCGATTACGAAAAAAAATTAAACATTGCATTACATAACAAGAAAAAATTTTTGTTCCTATTCTCCTTTCTCCGAAAAAGAGGCATTATCCGCATTATCAAAAGTAAAAGATTTCTTCGTTTTGATAGTTATTTACTTAATAGGTGGACAGGAACATACTCTGGGTTGAAATCATGGGGAGTACTTCTTAATCATTTCTACCAACTTAAAGCCCCAATTCGAATTACTTTTCTATAAAGAAATATCCTATTGGATAATTTACAGAATCTCCATTACTAATCCTTTGTGTATCTTGGTCTTCCTAACCATCCACTCATTTTTTTTTGAATCTCTCATTAGGGTAATACATCTATAGAAATAGTATAGAAAAAACCCATACAATTGATCTTTTAAACCCGCTTCAAGCCATGATGATTAATCAACCAATCTTGGGGTAAAAAGCCTTGACTACTTATGTTTACTTTCACTTAATTCTTGTACATAGGAAATGAGATTGAATTCTTTTAACAGCAAATTTGTAAGCCGTTTTCTTTCACTCATATAACTATCTGGTTTAATTCATCAACCCAGCGATGAATAAAAAAATAGATATTCAAATCATTTAACTTTCTTCTTAGAAAGAAAAAAAAAGGGGGAATTTTTATGTCTCACCGAATCACACGTAGAGATATGGATAATACACATAGAGTTAATGGTATTTCATAACTAATTGATTGAGCAGCCGCCCTTAATCCACCTAAAAAGGAATATTTATTATTTGATCCATATCCTGACATAAGCAATCCAACGGGAGCAAGACTTGAAACGGCGATCCATAAAAAAACACCAATACTAAGATCAGCTAGAATAAAGCGATAGCTAAAAGGAATTATTGAATAACTTAGTAAGATGGATATGACTGCTATGGATGGACCAATACTAAATAAACGAGTATCTCCTCTAGATGGAAGGAGATTTTCTTTGAAAAGTAGTTTTGTACCATCTGCTAAAGCTTGAAGAATTCCCAAAGGCCCCGCATATTCGGGGCCAATACGTTGCTGTATCCCTGCAGATATTTCTCTTTCTAACCAAACAATTACTAGTACACCCAGTGTGATTCCTAATACAAGAATGAAAATAGGGACAAGCATCCATATGATCCCATAAACCTCTTTTAAGGATTCCAATCTGGAAAAAGAATGGATAGCTTCTATTTCTGTTATATTAATTATCATTTCAACGATCAACTTCTCCCATAATGATATCTATACTACCTAGTATCGTCATAATATCAGCCAATTTCATTCTTTTAACTAACTGCGGAAGAATTTGCAAGTTGATAAACCCCGGCGGTCGGATTTTCCATCTCCAAGGAAAAACACTCTGATCTCCGATTAGAAAAATTCCCAATTCTCCTTTTGGTGCTTCGACTCTTACATAAAGTTCTTGCTTGGACAATTCAAAAGTTGGAGAAGGTTTTTTACTAATAAATCGATATTCAAAATCATTCCATTCAGGGTCTTTTATTCTATCAAAGCGCCGGCTTTCTAAATTCTCATAGGGCCCCCCTGGAATTCCTTCCAGGGCCTGTTGGATAATTTTTATGGATTCTGTCATTTCACTGATTCGTACTAAATAACGAGCTAATGAATCCCCTTCTTTTTGCCATTGAATCTCCCAATCAAATTCGTCATAACACTCATAACGATCAACCTTACGAAGATCCCATTGTATTCCGGAAGCTCTTAGCATTGGCCCTGATAAACCCCAATTTAGTGCTTCTTCTCCGCCAATAATACCTACGCCTTCAACTCGTTCTAAAAAAATAGGATTTCGCGTAATAAGCTTTTCATATTCAGCAACCCCAGTTAAAAAATAATCGCAAAAATCCAAACATTTATCTATCCAGCCATGAGGTAGATCAGCAGCGACTCCTCCGATACGAAAATAATTATGCATCATGCGCATACCGGTAGCAGCCTCGAATAGGTCATATATTAATTCTCGTTCTCGAAAAATATAGAAAAAGGGGGTCTGTGCCCCAATATCTGCCATAAAAGGGCCAAGCCATAACAAATGGGAAGCGATACGACTCAACTCCAGCATAATAGTTCTAATATAGCTAGCCCTTTTAGGTACTTGAATATTGCCTAGCTGTTCAGGTCCATTTACGGTTATTGCTTCTGTAAACATAGTAGCTAAATAATCCCAACGTGTTACATAAGGCAAATATTGTATAATTGTTCGATTTTCCGCAATTTTCTCCATTCCTCTATGTAAATAACCCAATATAGGTTCACAGTTAATAACATCTTCACCATCGAGAGTAACGATCAGTCGAAGAACACCATGCATTGATGGGTGGTGAGGACCCATATTGACTATCATGAGGTCGTTTCTTGTAGTTGGTGTAATCATAAGTTTTTCCCGAGTCAGTCTTCCATGCATTGCTGAAAGTAAAAAGAAGTTCATCAAAATTTAAACGACTAAGCTCATCAAATGGTATCATGCTTCAAATTAACGAGTTTTTAATTCTCGAATATCCAACTCATCAATTAATTCTTTATAGCGTCCTCTATTTCTTTTTGACAAATAGGTTAGTAGTTGTTGGCGTTTTCCCAAAATTTTTCGCAAACCTCTCTGAGATGAAAAGTCTTTCTTGTGCAATTCCAGATGTGAAGTAAGTCTCCTTATCTTAGTGGTGAAACTGAATACTTGAAATTCAACAGATCCTCTATTTTCTTCGTTTTCTTTTTGATAAATAATCGAAATGACTGCTTTTTTTACCATAAAAAAATTCCCCTTTCCCATTATACAGATATGGATTTTACCGATCAGTAATAATAATGCCATTTATTTGTAATTAATTTGTATGTGGTATATACAATAATTTAATCGAAATAACTCCTAATTTTCTGAATTCAAACAAATCAATCTAATTTGAAATTGAATTTAGACAGGAATAGGAAAAAAATTGGTACATTTTCGCAGCTAAAAATTAGACCTAAAATTAAGAAGTTTCTGTTGATTCATTTCGAGATCTAATTGAGATATTATTCATATTGGATACTAGAAGGAGATGTGAGACAAGAAAAGCACGTGATCTGTATATTTGTTTACTTTCATACACCCTTTTCATACACCCTTTCATATACCCTATATATATCGATATATCGATATATAGGGTATATTTAATATAGGGTCTAGGATATATAGAAAAAGTGTGTATTATTCACAGAAATTTAATCGCGGATACAGATGTATTCTTAACATATTGAAACGACTGCCATTATTGGTATCAAACCAATAACGATTCATACAAGCTAAATCTTCTAATCGATAATTAGGCCAAAGAAAGAGTTTTAATTTCATTAATTGATTTTTCTCTCTATCAAGATAGTTATTGTCATGTGAAACTTGGCTGCTGTTTTTTACATTCTTTCCATTCCAAAATACTGGATTTCTATCTACATAAATTCTATTCTTTGAATTGAAATAAATTAAAATTCTCACTTTTCTACGATGTTTAAACGATAAAATATTTTCTGGAACAAGTAAATCAAAATGATTTTTGTTTCTATTTTCAATTTTTCTTTGATGTGGTGAAATGGTTTCATCAAAATTTTTCCTAGAAACATTTCCTTGCTCTTGATATTTTTGATTAATTTGATGCTTATTCTTATGAAGCAACGAAATACCTATAGTTTGGTACATAATAAACTGTCCATCTTTTTTTCCAGACAGGCGAAGTGGTTCTACAACCAATACTCCCTTCTTCATCAATTCTGAAAGAGTGAATTTATTTCGAGTCAGTATTATATCCAAACTTATTTCTCTCTTTTGAATGGAGGATATAATAATTTTTCTTGGATCTATCAGTTTAAGCAGGAGGCAATATACCTTGATATTATTGAGCATTTTTTGATTCAAAGTTGCGTCCCATCTTAATTGAAAAAGCAAATAACGTTTCAGGAAGAATTTTAGTTCTGCTTCTCTATTGCTTTTGTATTGTTTTTTATTTTTCCCCCTTTTCATGCCTGAGCTTGCATAATTTTCTTCAATATCTTTTTGTTGTGAGAGAACGGATCCACGATCTCCTTGGCTTATGAGTTGTTTTTCTTCTTGATTTCGATGCTTTTTATTTGATGCTATCAACAAAATTTCCTTTGCATTAATTTTTTTATTTTCACTACTTTTTAAATTTAAAAGAAGTAATTCACTTGGTATAAACCAAGGTTTCATTTTATATATCTTATAAAGTAACACAAATTCTGGGAAGAGCCAAAAATCCAGATTTGATATGGGGCGCTTTAGCATTTTTTCATTCATTCCCATCCAATCAAAAAATCCTTTGTGAGAGTTTTGTGAATTGGTTTCTGGAATCATAAGATAAAAAATATCTTTTTTAGAAATTATTTGAGAGTTGTTAGTACGAATTTGAGCATTTTGATTCCTATTGGTATCAATTAGGATCCAGGCCTCAATATCGACTTTTTGTCTAAGATAAAAATTGAAAATTTTCCAATCAAAATATTTTCTATCTGCAGGTTTTTCCATATACGGAAAATCAATCTCCCCTAAATCATTTTGAATAGGGATGTTCTTCAGTATATCAAAAAGGTCTTTTTGGGGCCTGTTATAAGTATAAGAAATTCCCTGGTTCTTATTTCCTTGAAAGAGAGATCTATAAAAAAAGCATTCCGTTTTATTTTCAGAATTAATAAATTTATATGATAAAAGATTATATCTATAGTATTTTCGAAAATTATCTTTTTCATTATATAATAAATATACTTCAGATTTTTTTTTGGAACCTACTAATTGGTCTTTTTCATATAAATGTCGTTTGCTTAAAATTTTTTTTTTAGCTATACAATGCTGACGGACTCTATTTCGCCTTTTTTCTGGTATTAATCTAGACCATCTGATCTGAGATAAATGGTATTGATAATGCCCCTTTAACCAGTTTTTCCATTGATTCGTTTCATAGCTCGGAAGTTTTTTATTTGCTAATTTCGAATGAATCATTCCTTGTTTTTCAAAAGAATCCTTTATTTTAGGCTTAAGAAAAGGGGGGATTCTTTGATATTGAACAACAGATCTTACCGAGTTACTAATTGGGGTTTGTGATAATTTGTAAAATACATATGCTTGTGACACGTAGGATAAGTCATAAAAAATACGTGAATTTTCTTTAATAGTACTAATATTACCAAGTGGCTTTTTTATAATCGAAATAAACGTAATTGGAGTTTTCTTTTTTTTATTAATTCTTTCTTGTTTTCTTTCATTATTGTAAATCGATTTATCAATAATTTTTTTTGTTAATTTAAGAAAAAGTTCTGTATTTATTCTGGGAATATTTATGATAGATAAAAATACAGCTGTGTAGATTTTTTCAATGAAAATTTTTAAAAAAGGGATTAATTTATAGATTAATCGAGCATTTCTTCTTTTTAACATTTGCCATTTTTCGAATCTTTTAACATTATAACAGGTTTTGTTAGGACTAAGATTATTTATTCTTGGAGTTACTTTTTTTTTCTCTTTTGAGATTCTTTCTATTTGATTTCGAATTGTACTTGTTCTATCAGTGATATCCTTCGTTTTTTTTTCCGTCAATGGAGAATTTGTCCAATTCCGAGATGCAATTTGCCTAACTGACTCGTGAATGATCTGATTATTTATTATGGAATCTTTTTCTTCTTTAATTTCGCTTAATTTATAGACTTCTACTTCTTTTAATCTAAATAATCGAATTGAATTGACTTTTGAAAGTTCTTTTATTTTATTTTTTATAAAACTAACACCCTTGATAACCCTTTTTTTTATTTCTTTTGAAACTTTTCGAAGAAATTTTATTTTTTCTTTTAAAACCGTTGGAACTCGCAAATATTTCTTTTTACATTTTACAATTATTTTTTTGAATTCCTTTAAAGGGTTAAAAAGGGAAGGACGTTTTTGGGGCGGACCAAAAGGAAGTTCTGCTTCCATTCCCCAAATTGTTAAAAAACAAAAATTCTTTTTTTCTTTTTTCTTTTTCATTAGATCTTTCTGAGAGGATCGTAGTTTTGATTTTTGCGAAGGTTTGAAACAGAAAGGAAACACGATTTTTATCTGAATACCGTCTGTCAACCAATTTTTTGGAAATTCTGTTTCGGATAATGGAACACCACTGTAGGTACATTTAAGATGTATCTCTCTATTCCATTTGTGGAAATCCTCAACCCATTCAGGAGGTTGCAATAGGAGTATACGGCCAATATTTTTCGAAATTATTAATGAAGGTAATATAATATTTTTTCTAAAAATAGATTGAGTTAGTAACATGCAACCTCTTATTACTTGCGCAAGTGGAATCTTATCCCAAGCCTCTGCTATCGCTATTCGAGCTTTTTCTTTTCTTTTGCTCTTTTCTTTTTTTTCTTCTCTTTTTGTTTGTT